AAGTTTACAAATCGTTTTCAGATGTAATTGAAGGAAAAGAGGGAAGATTTCGCGAAACTCTGCTTGGTAAACGGGTCGATTATTCGGGGCGGTCCGTCATTGTCGTGGGCCCTTCCCTTTCATTACATCGATGTGGATTGCCTCGCGAAATAGCAATAGAGCTTTTCCATATATTTGTAATTCGTGGTCTAATCAGACAACACGTTGCTTCCAACATAGGAGTTGCTAAAAGTAAAATTCGGGAAAAAGCACCTATTGTGTGGGAAATACTTCAAGAAGTTATGCAGGGGCATCCTGTATTGCTGAATAGAGCACCCACTTTGCATAGATTAGGCATACAGGCCTTCCAACCCATTTTAGTGGAAGGGCGTGCTATTTGTTTACATCCATTAGTTTGTAAGGGATTCAATGCAGACTTTGATGGGGATCAAATGGCTGTTCATATACCTTTATCTTTGGAGGCTCAGGCGGAGGCGCGTTTACTTATGTTTTCTCATATGAATCTCTTGTCTCCAGCTATTGGAGATCCAATTTCCGTACCAACTCAAGATATGCTTATGGGACTTTATGTATTAACGATCGGGAATCGTCGAGGTATTTGTGCAAATAGGTATAACCCATGGAATCACAGAAACTATCAAAATGAAAAAATTGATGATAATAATCATAAGTATACAAAAGAGCCCTATTTTTGTAGTTCCTATGATGCACTTGGAGCTTATCGGCAGAAACGAATCAATTTAGATAGTCCTTTGTGGCTTCGGTGGCGACTAGATCAACGCGTCATTGCACCAAGAGAAGTTCCTATCGAAGTTCAGTGTGAATCTTTTGGTACCTATCATGAGATTTATGGTCACTATCTAATAGTAAGAAATGTAAAAAAAGAAATACAAAGTATAGACATTCGAACCACCGTTGGTCATATTTCTTTTTATCGAGAGATAGAAGAAGCCATACAGGGGTTTTGCCGGGCTTGCTCATCCAGTACCTAAGCTAAAAAATTCTATGCTACGATACCCGTGATAATTATAATTCGATTCGGGTCTTCCCGTATCAACTAGATATTCTAATTCGCGAATTTCTACACTAATCAAGATCGAGGAAAGGCAGTCTTCGAATCACTGACTCAACCTCATTGTCGAATCCGAATCCTACTCAACTGAGGGAGGTACTTATGGCAGAACGGGCGGATCTAGTCTTTCACAATAAAGCGATAGATGGAGCTGCCATGAAACGACTTATTAGCAGATTAATAGATCACTTTGGAATGGCATATACATCACATATCCTGGATCAAGTAAAGACTCTCGGTTTTCAGCAAGCCACTGCTACATCCATTTCATTAGGAATTGATGATCTTTTAACAATACCCTCTAAGGGATGGCTAGTACAAGATGCTGAACAACAAAGTTTAATTTTGGAAAAACACCACCATTATGGGAATGTACACGCGGTAGAAAAATTACGACAATCCATTGAGATCTGGTATGCTACAAGTGAATATTTACGACAAGAAATGAATCCTAATTTTAGGATGACTGATCCTTCTAATCCAGTCCATATAATGTCTTTTTCAGGAGCTAGAGGAAATGCATCTCAGGTCCATCAATTAGTAGGTATGAGAGGATTAATGTCGGATCCTCAAGGACAAATGATTGATTTACCCATTCAAAGCAATTTACGCGAAGGACTTTCTTTAACGGAATATATTATTTCCTGCTACGGAGCTCGCAAAGGAGTTGTAGATACTGCTGTACGAACATCAGATGCTGGATACCTCACGCGCAGACTTGTTGAAGTAGTTCAACACATTGTTGTACGTAGAACAGATTGTGGCACCATCCGAGGTATTTCTGTGAGTCCTCGAAATGGGATGATAACAGAAAGAATTTTTATCCAAACATTAATTGGTCGTGTATTAGCAGACAATATATATACGGGTTCACGATGCATTGCCATTAGAAATCAAGATATTGGGATTGGGCTTGTCAATCGATTCATAACCTTTCGAGTACAACCAATATCTATTAGAACCCCCTTTACTTGCAGGAGTACATCTTGGATCTGTCGATTATGTTATGGCCGTAGTCCCACTCATGGCGACTTGGTCGAATTGGGAGAAGCAGTAGGTATTATTGCGGGTCAATCTATTGGGGAACCCGGGACTCAACTAACATTAAGAACTTTTCATACCGGTGGAGTATTTACAGGTGGTACTGCAGAACATGTACGAGCTCCTGATAATGGAAAAATAAAATTCAATGAAGATTTGGTTCATCCCACACGTACACGTCACGGGTATCCTGCTTTTCTATGTTATATAGACCTATATGTAACTATTAAGGGTCAAGATCTTCTACATAATGTGAATATTCCACCAAAAAGTTTTATTTTAGTTAAAAACGATCAATATGTAGAATCAGAACAAGTGATTGCTGAGATTCGCGCCGAAGCATCCACCTTGAATTTTAAAGAGAGAGTTCGAAAACATATTTATTCT